GGTCTAATTCCTATTACTTTGGCTGGATTATTCGTAACCGCATATTTACAATACAGGCGTGGTGATCAGTTGGACCTTTGATTAATTAATATTTCTTTTTTTGATCGGCCCCCTCCTTTCTTTAATCCACAGGAGGTCAAATTGTTTTGTTGTTCGAGCGATTGAATCCATTTCAGTCTACTTCGATCCATGAAGAAAAAAAGCACGCTCTGTAGGATTTGAACCTACGGCATCGGGTTTTGGAGACCCGTGTTCTACCGAACTGAACTAAGAGCGCTTCTTATCCGAATAGACAAGAATGTAAACAAAAGGATTCGTTTTTTAACACCAATACATTTTCTATACATATATTCTATTCTATAGTTTCATAAAAATGAATGATTCCACGCAATTTGAATCGATCTCAATTGATTCCTCGTTACTGCTCAAAGGAGCAGTAATAGGTAGGGATGACAGGATTTGAACCCGTGACATTTTGTACCCAAAACAAACGCGCTACCAAGCTGCGCCACATCCCTTCAATTGTTCTACAGTGTCATTGTAGATAATTCCTGTCTTGTTTTCCACATCCCTATTTCCTGCATTGAGAAAGACAAATTTTCTGCTCATTTCGTCTTTTTGGTCTCATTTAACATATAATAATAAGAAAAGGAAAATATTATGGAGCGTTATACATTTGAATTGGAATTAGGAATTCTGCGTATAACTCTAAGTGGTCCTTAACTACATATGCATCGGATCATCTATGCATTATCTTTACTACAATAAATAAAAAAAGGAGGTTTTTTCATGCGAGATCTAAAAACATATCTCTCTGTGGCCCCAGTACTAAGTACGCTGTGGTTCGGGGCTTTAGCAGGTCTATTGATAGAGATTAATCGTTTTTTCCCGGATGCGTTAACATTCCCCTTTTTTTCATTCTAGTTATTGACATCGGAAGGAATGAAGAAGATTAGAGATACAATCAAATATTTGTGACGAATCCCCCCCTTTTTCTCTTTTTTCCCTTTTATTCTTATTTTTAGAATAAGGGACGAAAGAGAAAGAAGAAAAGTGGATTCAATGTCTGCGAGACTCAGTTGAATTAAATGAATATTAATAATAGAGGCATGGGATTAGAGCAGGAAAGTCGGGGTCTAGGGCAAGAATACAAGAGCTTAAACTGAAAAATACCGTTTTAAGTTTTAAATAGAGTTTTAAAATCATTGTCTTACTTATTATTATTTACTATATTATTTCCTATGGCTTTGCTTTGATTTATTATTTCTTTATCGATTTTTATCTTTTAGAGTTGGATTTCAAGTTAGTAACTTCTATTTTTTCCTTCCTTTCTTTGTCTTTGTTTCGAATCAAAATAGAAGAGTTGAGTAAATCAAAAATCTAAAGGAGGTTCATGACCAAGAGGAAAGATACGAGGGTCACGGTGATTTTGGAATGTACCGGTTGTATCCAAAACGGTGTTAAGAAGGTATCAACGGGCATTTCCCGATATATTACTCAAAAGAACCGGCACAATACGCCAAATCGATTAGAATTGAGAAAATTCTGTCCTTATTGTTACAAACATAGGATTCATGGGGAAATAAAGAAATAGGTCGAACCAAGTATGCTTGAAGGGGAAAAATAACATTATATAGAACATATTGAAATATAACTAGAAGATATTTCATTTAAATAAAAAAGAATCCTATTTGTTGCATTTAAAATGACAATTAAGAAATAGGATTTTCGGGATAAGAAATAAACTAAACAAATAAACCATGAATAAATCCAAGCGACCTTTTCTTAAATCTAAGCGATCTTTTCGTAGGCGTTTGCCCCCGATTCAATCGGGGGATCGAATTGATTATAGAAACATGAGTTTAATTAGTCGATTTATTAGTGAACAAGGAAAAATATTATCTAGACGGGTGAATAGATTGACCTTGAAACAACAACGATTAATTACTATTGCTATAAAACAAGCCCGTATTTTATCTTTGTTACCTTTTCTCAACAATGAGAAACAATTTGAAAGAATGGAGTCGACCGCTAGAACTACCGGTCTTAGAACCAAAAATAACTAGGCTTCTTCTTTGTTCACTTCAATCAGAATTCCAATCCGAATTCAAACGCGGATTGGTGTTTTGTTTGACAAATCCGAGAATCCCGATTTTATTATCGTGTCGTAAGAAAAAAACGAATCGGAAAAAGATTTTTTTATTGAAGCGTTCATTCATTTTGACTACTTCAGTTTAGCCTATTTTCTCATAGTAATTTCGACTCCACCTTCCCGGAGTTTATTCTCCGGGGAACGCTTTTTAAATTATTCCGGTGTATTCTTTCCAATCTACTTCTTTTCTGATTTCGTTGGAAATCATATAAAAACAATTCCTATTTGATATAGCTATTTGGGCTAGTATTTTACGATTAAGAAGCAACCGCCTCTTGTATAGATTATGTATTAATTTACTATAACTATAGGATACCCCACCTTCTCGAATTACTGCGTTTATCCGAGTGATCCACAAACGACGAAAATTTCTCTTTTGCTTATCCCTATCCCGATGAGCTGAAACCAAAGCTCTTATTTTCTGTTGAGTAATAGTTCGGGTGAGTCTTGAATGAGACCCCCGAAAACTTGATGCAAATAAACGAATTTTTGTTCTACGTCTCCGGGCTATATATCCGCGTTTAATTCTGGTCATTAAATAAATAAAATTTTGACAAATAACTAATTGATTTCTTTTCTTTCAGTTATTCTTTTACCCGTCCTGGCCTATTAATAACCAAACGGATTTTTCCAATGTATAAAATAAAAATCCCAACGGCCTTGGCTACTATAACCTTCCCGACCACGATTTTTTCCTTTTTTTAGTTATTTTATTTACTGCGAAATATAAAAGAAATAAGAAATTTGCTTTTGCTAGGTGTCAAAAATATAGTCAATAAAAAAAAAAGAAATATAAATTAAATGAATAAAGAAATAGTGGGTTTCATCGTTTCTATGGTTACTTCTTAAACGGCGAGGTCTTCTCTATACACCGGAGCCTTTAAACTTCATTTAATATTTCATCAATGTTATTGGTAACTTGTATAGTTCACACCACACTTTTTGGCTCTACCCATGAATTATCCAGTAACAGGTCTTTCACAACTAGACCCGCCTATACAGTAACGGTATTTAATTATGAAAGTTAGCTGGGTAGCTGACCTTCGTAGTCCGAGTGAGAACTTCATTTTTTGTGTTTTTTGAATTTCAATAAGATTTTTCTTCGCTTAATGGATAACCATTTGCTACCAATGAAGAATTGTTTCTCATCTTAAATTCAGGTGATTGGATTTGCACCACCGGAAACCATAAGCTTTATACACAATTTATACACAATAGGGGGTTTATTTGCTTATTTTTAGATAATGAATGGAGTTCCTCCTTCCATTCTATCTATCCTATTCACCAGACTGATCATTCATACCGGAAGCGGTTTTCTTGCTTTGTTTGTGCCAGCTCATGATCTAAACGAGTCGCACATACACCCTAGTACATGTTCCTCGGCGCTGAGGACATCCCCGAAGAGCGGGGGATTTCGTGACATTTCGAATGGGCTGTCTTGTATTTCTAATGAGTTGTTTAATAGTTGGCATGTTGAAGCATATACATAATGGGCTGGTTTAGATTGATCCTAACCGAATGATTATGAATTTTTTTTATTTAATAGTAAATCGGAGATAAAATATCAAATCGCGGATTTGCACAAAATCCATTTTTTTTTCATTCAACCGCTACAAGATCAACAATTCCATAAGCTTGGGCTTCTGTTGCTGACATAAAAACGTCTCTTTCCATGTCTTCGGATACAACCCATAATGGTTTGCCCGTCCTTTGTACATAAACCCTTGTGAGGGTTTCGCGTAGTTTCAGCAGTTCTTCCGCTTCCAGGATAAATTCTCCCGTTTGTGCCTCATAAAAAGAACTGGCGGGTTGGTGGATCATTACCCTGATGATAGAAGGTTTCTCTATCTGGTGTGATGAAGGGAACAGAAAAGAAAGATAAAGAATAATAGCAAAAAAAGATAGAATTGAACAACCGTACGGGCATCATCTTTTGTGCATTGCATACGGCTCTACAATCAAATTGACCTTTACCATTCAAGAAAGATAAAAATAGAATCTATCGGCCCCAGACGGGTAAATGTCAAATTGCCACCCTTCCTTTCGGGGGAATTAAAAAATACTATGATGGCTCCGTTGCTTTCTATTTTAAAATAGATTCTATTTTTTTTGCCTTTGATTCAGCAATCCCAAAGTTTCTTTTTGATCCAACGAAAAAAGGAAAAATTTGGTTTTTTTTCGCACTCTTTTTTTATAACTTAAATATTGTTAAGAGCCCTTCGGTGTGAAAGTGAAAACAAACAAGTTTGTGACGCGGAATTGGACTTCCGCTAGATAACAAAAATCGGAAATGTCTTTTAGCTCATACTACTCTCTCGATACATAATTGAATCTTTTGAAAAAACAATACAAAATTTTTTCATATCGAATTCGAAGTGCCATGCTATTATTACTTAATATTCATATGGCGAAGGCATAGTTTTCTTTTTTCTCTCAAATAAAAAAACCTCATTGGCGCCAAGCGTGAGGGAATGCTAGACGTTTGGTAATTTCTCCTCCAACCAGGATAAAAGATCCCATTGACGCGGCCAATCCCATACATATTGTATGGACTTCTGGTCGCACAAATTGCATAGTATCATAAATAGCTACTCCAGGTACTACCCACCCGCCGGGAGAGTTTATAAACAAATACAGATCTTTGGTATCATCCTCGATACTGAGATATACCATAAGGCCAATAAGTTGATTTGAGATCTCGCTATCAACTTCTTGGCCTAAAAAAAGTAATCTTTCTCGATAAAGTCGGTTGAGTAGGGTAAAATTGTATCCCTTAGGAACCGTACATGCACCTTTTGATGCATACGGTTCAAAAAAATTACGAAAAAAAAAAAAAGAATCAATGTAT